CCTTGCTTGAGATTGAAAAGTTGTTAAAATAACTTGTCGTGGTAATTAGGCGGCATGTATTTCTCTCGAAGCTTTGCCTTCATCTCTTGCCAAGTAGCTATTGGTGGTTGTCCCAATCTTCTTATATCACCTTCAAAACCGTTCCACCACACCTTCGCGAGGCTCACTAGCTTCATCTTAACAAACCGAACTCGCCGCTCATCCGACATGTCATACCAATAAAAAGACTCATCAATCGCAGACAACCAATCGGCAAAGGTTGTTGGATTTAGTCTACCATCAAAATATGGAACGTCTTACTTTCACCTTCTTTGTGATGTCTTCTTCTTCCCTCGGATTCGGCATAAGTCAGCTAAAGATTCTTTTCCATCCATTTGTCGACTATCCATGTATTTAGAGTATTTAGAGTAAGCGACCTTGACACATGCTATACGATATTTGTACACCATCAAAAGTCGTTGGTCAGCATTATCTCCCTTCTCAGCTTCTCTTTTTAGCTCCATATGGGTTCTCTCTTTCCATACCCATACGTGTTGTGCTTTTTCTTTATCCTTGAATTTGTCAAGAAGTATCTTAACGTCTGGATCATAGGGATAAGGAATATCAGCTGAATAATCCCCAGCATACCAGTTGGATAGTGTAATATCTTCTACTCTTGTCTTACCTTCCCTGATGTCCTTCTGGGTCTTGAAGATAGCATAGGCCCGGTTTGCACATCTGATTTCAGATTTCCAATACAAGTAATGGAAAATGAGAAGCTCTAAAGCCTTGAAGTTCATAGAATTTCTAGTCAAGCATCAGAGTCAGGGTCAGCCAATCTCCTAGAGAATATGCTTTCCCCGTGTGTCTCTAGGCCCCTCTTTCCTGCAGTCCTAAGCTTCCGGCTTCTAATCTAAGGTACGCCCGTCCTTCTGAAACAATAGCATTCTAGACTTCTCTGTCTATCGCTTATCTTAATCTGAATGTCTAGGAGTCATTGTGCTTTCCTCAATGTCTGGTCTAACTGATAGACATCATTTTTTATCTTGTTGATGTAGCAGAGTATCTAATTGGAATGCTAAGGTCAGGCCTTGTGTAAATCTATCCTAATCCCAGTCCAGCGGTCTCTGTCCCTTAGGCAAGCGCAGGAAGCACGGAAAGAAAGATGGGTATTCTATTCCAAGTAGGTGCAAAAGATGTGCTAGCAAGTGAGTAGACATTTCTAGGTTACGTAAGAAATGCTCTACAAACGATAAACGAGAAGGGTGAGGCTTCGCCGACTGAGAATACCGGTTTTATTCTATGTATTTGATCTAATAAGAGCTGCACAAAAACAAGGTTTGACTACGAGGATTGAAAAGTTGTTCATTTTGTAACCTTTACCTCTATTTACACAGTTTCATTTATACGTCTTCGACGAGCTAGACCTGCAGTGAAGTCTTGGGAGCTAATAAGCCAGGCAAGAGAGGACACCTTAGTATAGGAAAACAAGAAGCATAAGACACGAGTTCCGATATTAGTACCTCCCATTCTCTGATGACTCTCAAAGGAACAAAGAGGTAAGCCCTATAAAGAGGGAAAAGCCCTATTAGTTAACTGCCGCCGGTGCTACTTCCTTACTTAGTCAAATACCCTGATCTATTCATTCAAGAAAAGAAGATAGTGATTTGGCTAACCTCAGGTACCTTCCCAATCGAACTATCGTGCGTGACACATACCTGCCGATTCCATATAAGCGTATTTCACTCATTGCTATTAGTGGAAGAATGCCCTCAAAGTCCCTCAAATGCGGCTGCCTTGAACGAATCCCATTCGTAGTTCTGAATAAACCTCCTAAGTCAATCCGGACGGGATAAATTCTAAAGGATCGTGCCGAGTTCCTGAAAGATTCTTTAGTCTACCCAGGCTTCTTTTTATCTGCTTTTTTCTTTCCCTATCTTCCAATAGAGAATAGAACGTTTCCGCTACCCTTTTGACAAAGCTGTATGCCCTAATAGCATTAGAGTGACTACACGTACCTAATATAGCTAGCTATATTAGTGACTTCATACCTTTCGCTTATATCTAGTGAAATTGAGTGACTTGCGTACCTACGTACTAACTTCTTCTTCTTATTTAACTCTAATCCATTTTCTGTCTTGTCTTGTCCTCCTCTTACTTCCGTTTGTTTACTGCAATGGCTTATGACGCATTCTGACCTTAGTTCGAAAGAAGAAAGTAAAGAAGTATATCTTGTCTTCGGTAAGCATGAACCAGCCTACGACGCATTAACATTCGATAGTTGACCCTCGACCTAAAGAAGTTCAGATTGACTGCGAAGTAATGCACTACTAGAAAGATTGAATAATGTTGACCTTTCGCTTCGCTCGAGTCACTACGTACCTTAGACCGTAATGTGAGATCAAATCTATCATGTCGCTTGCTATTGATCGAACCTATCTTTCTTTTGTTTGCCCATTCGCTCCCCTATATCAAGTTTATCCATCCGGGTTTCTTTCTTTTCAGAGCAGACTCGAGACAGAAGAAAGAAAATCTTTAGTTATCAGTTAAGATCTAGTAAGATAAGGGGAATTGCTTGGGGAAGAACCCGGTGCCCAGGCCGGCCCTGTCGACGCTATCCGCTTCCCCTCCTCTCGCCAGAAAGCTATCTTTCACTCACTGAACACTAACTTAATCTCGATAAAGAAGGAGAAGAAGTAGAATCAATCAACGCCGCCTAGATCATGAAAGGGGCATACCATCTGCCCTACAATCCTTTCTTTCTTCTCTTACGAAATGGATAGTTAGAGAGAAAGAGAACTCCCAAGGCGTGATCTATTCTATTAGATTCTAACAGTTAATCCAGCGGGTAAAGCCTACCGTACTGAACCAAAACTTCGACCTTACCTCTCTTATTTCAGTTGAGAAAGATTGAACATCTTCAAATATAGAGAGCATCCAGTCAAAGAGCGAGGGTTACAACAACCCTTACGGTACAGGCTTTACCTTAATCAAAAGGTATGATAGTCAACTTACCCGAGAGTCGCTCACTCTACGACTTTGGTAACTGGTCTTGCCCTTTTGCTTGGCATGTTGTCGGAATAGGCTGTGAAGCCAGATAGTGAAGTTCGAAGGAGCTAATAACTCTTTCTTTATCACCGTAAGTAGCAATAGACTGATCTTAGCCCTTACTCTAACGAGTAAGCAAGTAAACAACCTCGTCTTCCTCTATCCTTCGGTTCACTTCCTCTGATCCGGATAAAGAATCGATCCTGCCATTACAGCCTTAGGCATCCAGTAGCACTTATCGAAACGACCGGAAGCAGTCAAGTAACTATTGTCACTGGACTTTCCTAATCTTCTTTCCCTCGCCGATCCCATTCATATGACCTGGCACACCTAAATGCATTCGAAAGCATCTTCCTTCCTAGTTTACGACCTCAGTTTCGGTGGCTGGCCTCGGTTGCCTGTGTACTCTGGGACGTTTGGAGTCTTAACCGACGAGTTAGATAGACCAAGAGTGTCCACAGACGTTGACTGGTTCCTGGAGGCCTATGTTTGCTTTGCTTAGCAGCTGCTCTAAGTGAGTATTCCTAAGCAAGATAGCTTTGTTGCTCTCCTTTTGATGGTTTAGTGATCTGAGTTCTAGCTTTTGAGTTAGCTCTTTGTCCGGTAAGTTATATCAGTTATCTTTTAGTTGCAACATAGCTGTAGCTCTCTGCTTCTATTGCATAGTAATTTCTATAGGAGAGGTAAAAAAGGGCGATTTCGTCACGTTTTGGTGACCTGTGATACCTCGGCCGGCTGGTCCGAAGAAGTGGCAGCAGCATGCAACGTATTGGTGTTTCGGGAAGAAGGCTTGGATACGTAGTTCGTATTGTCTATTGGCTCCCAATTATCATTGCCTATCCGCTCGAAGCCTTAAAGTAAAAGACTGGGGAAGTCCATCAATACTGATCGTAGACAATTGACATTAAGTGGGAAGAGTAGACTTCAAGTATTGGACTTGCGTGAGTTGGTCGGGTCAAGGACCTGGGGCAGTCGCTACAGAGTAGACTTGAAACCGAGTAGACTTGAAACCGAGCGGGAACATGGCGGGTAGTAGCCTTTAACAGTGCTGGTCTACCCCGATTTTCTTTCCGGGACTGAAAGACTTGGTTTCGCCACCCCTATTTCATTAGTAGAGCTCTATTGAGAAAGACCTTGGAATTGGCCAATCACCAAGGGTTAGCATTCTGTTATAACGAATAGAACGAACTCGAGTTCAGTTCACCAGTACGGTACAGCCGGGGGAGCGGAGAAGGGTACAGCACAACTAGAATGTTTTTTCGCTTCCGAAAGAAGTAATGCAATTGGTTGACCCAGGAAAGACCCCTACCGCTAACTTCTCTGTCCTAATCTCCTGTGTCGAAGCTTTCTTGTTCTACAGGTCCGGACTTTCGAGAATCGAAAGATTGCCCCTTATTTGCTAAGGATCAAACAGTCTCAGTCAAGGTCTGCCTAGCGAAATAAATAATGATAGTAGTTGTAGAGATCTACCCGCTCATATGAGTTCCGTGAACAACAAAAATAAGGGCAGTAGGGGGGCCAGTTCTATCTTTAATCACCGATTAACAAGCTTTCACGTTCCAAGGAATGACATGGCTGTTCAAGAACCCGTTCAAAACGCGGGAAAAAGAAATGCCTAAAGTCACGAGTAGGTCCTCACGTCAGTTTAAACTCCACTCTCTAAGCTTCGCTAATTGGATCTCTTTGGCGGTTTACCGGGCAATGCCATCATCCCTTTCCCCACTTCCATCGGGGAGCGACATTGGGAAACTTCTTTGATTCTACGTTAAGCCAACTCCGAACACCTTCTATAGCCTTTGTCCGGCTCAAGCGAGAGCCTATTCTGACTTGCTTTCCAACACGATTGGACTTTCCGGATCCCTTTTCTTCCTTTCAGGTATATCCATTCAAAAAGCAGTAAAGCGATGCCTGTTGTCGCCATAGCAACTACTTTCGTAAGCCGAGGCCCACTCCACTCCCGAAGCTTTATTCGGGAGTGAACTGTGCTGCTAGCTAGGAGAGCTGAGAGAGACGGATTTACCACCACATGGGGAAAGGAAGGAGTAGGGGAAGGAAGGTCTAATTAACAGAGTAAAGCAGTATAAGGGCTTAGTGCTCCGATTGCGCCTTAGGACTAGGACTGATCGGTAAATGCCCCTTACTCTTCCAATGAAGGTGGGTAGGGCTTTTCTTTTGTTTAGGATTGGCAAGAGGATGGCTGCCTCGGCCTCAAAGCTGTTAGAGAATGCGCTCTTATCAATACAGGGACGCGAGAGGAATTCCTCGAAGGTAGTACTAAAGGGATGGGGCATTACCGGTGTTAGCGACGGAGGGATTGTTTGCAAGAGAAGGTTGCCCAGTTAAGATACGAACAGGAGGCATGCCACGCATAGTCTAAAAAAGGGCAGAGAAGAGGATTGATGGACAGAGGGAAGTGACATATATTATTTTATTATTATATAGATGCCCCAGAAGATCTGGAGGAATCGGCTGCTTGAGAATCAACTGCTGGTGGAAGGTTTGAAGGAAGAATGCGCAGTTAGAAAGGTAACTATCATCTCAGATTCGAAGAGGGGAAGGGCCATTTCGCCTATTTCAACAGAATCCGATTCGAGAGCAGATAGAGCAACTGTCCAATCTCGTCGGGTAAATATAAATAATGGGCTCTTAGTGGGCAATCCCCTGTTCTCTTTGCTGTTGCTTGAGAATCCGCAGAAGGGCTTAGACGAGACCTAGCATCTCTCAGCTCAGATTCGGCATATCCGGTCTTAGCAGCAAATCCTTCCTCCGAAGATGGACAGCATCCGCTCTTTGACACCCGCAATGGGCATGGTATCCCCATAGTCAAAGCAGAGAGAAAGAGAAGAGTTAGAACAAGAAGGATTAGTTAGCACTACCCCAGATCCATATGCATAGTAAAATAAGAGGGTAGACAGAGGTGCAACCTTATTGGCTTAAGCTTCCTATTTTGTCCATGAGGAGGAAGAATACCGGGTTATCGAATCCCCTGCATGTGAGGGTGGTAGTTTATGCCAAAAAGAATCCCGAGGTCAAAAGTAAATCAGAATAGGCTTTGAGGGAGAAGGAATCCCCAGCTATTGACTCAGCTACTATTGAATCCGATCCTAGGGCTTTAAAAGGCTTTAAAAATTAAAAGGCTTTAAAAGAAGAGTACGAGTTAGCAGGGCTGTCTCACCTTGGGCTTGTTGGCCTAGCTTTTGGCGGAATAACCGCAGTAACCTCCTTCACCTAAATAACTATCGTATAGCTAACACGAACGGAATTCATTAATATTTAGCGATGCACCAGCTTTTTGGCCCAGTCAGCAAGCCAGGCCACGATCGCCACTTTTTTGTACCTTCTCTATTCCGTGCCCTTAGGGGCAAGCCCTTTGAACAACAGCTGGCAAACAAAATCACTGAGGAATCGAACCTCAGCTAATGATTTTTGCGAACTAGATATCCAATTGAGTTACCTCCCGCCCACCCTCGTAATAGTCACTTAGCTTCTACGGCTAAAGCATCTAGCAAAGAGTCAAACTGAACTAAAGACCAAACAGAAGGCGGCTACTCACGTTTTTAATTAATTGAAAGTAGGTATCACCCCCCACTCAACTGAATCAAGGTTTGTACAGCTTGATGGAACCACTCACTTCCCATTCCTTTCGTCACAAGATCTTCGAGAATGGAAAAGAGAAACCAAAGGTCTTCAGACTCACCTATCACTTCAGTCGTAAATTAGGAAAGTGAGTGGTCGTGGGGGAGTAGCATTCCACCTTGCTAAATAAGGGTCCCAAGATTCTCCGTAATTCCCGTGCGCAGGGAAGTACCTTAACCGGATGTACAAAGAGCGGTAGCGAAGGCACTCTCGGGGAGAGGCTTTGTTGAGAGATACGGGGCGAGAGCGGTCACAACTGGATGAATGACAGACAGGAGTTCACAGTGGGGGATGGATTAAAAAAGGATGCAGCAGAAGGCTCGATCTCGACATCCTAACCAGGGCCGGTGATTATATTAGTGTTCATTGGACAATTAAGAAGAAAGATATCTATATTTTGATATTAAAACGGTAATGAAATATAGAATGGCACGGGCACGTCCAAAGTAGAAAGGGTAAGGAAATTGTTTTGTTTTCTTTACTCACCAACGATTATCCTCTTATAGTAAATGTTCCATTATTAGTCTAGCAAATATTCTATTGATCGGTATCGCCATATAGTAGTGATGTCTTATATAAAACCAAGGTATATCTTTCCCACTAGCTTTAACAGCAAATATCGACCTCCTAGATGTAAATTAGGATATTTATAGATTAAAATAAGGATATTCTGTTGCCGCATACTCTCATAGTGCAATACCCAATCATGCAAGCATGATGTGACCCCAAGTGGATACCAGCCTCCAACTATCCGAGATAGCACATAAGGTTGCGTTACTATATTCGAAAATCGAATACCAAACCAAGCAAGCTAGCTTAAAAGAAGGGAAATGAATCTGACTATATTTAAAAATTGGACTTTGAGCTTCCTTTCGGGTTTCTCTTAATGCTTCGCCTAACACGGAATAACGAAGAATTTGATAGTTATGGTTTTGAGAAGACCTGGCTACTTGTGGTTCCCCCCCTTACTCAAACTCAAATAGGGCGGGTTAGTGAGGCAAGCAGCTAAAAGTAGTAATAAAATATCTTCCTTATTTTCATCATGCTTCGCCCAGTGTAAAAGAGTGATTTAGACGTGTATTAGTAAGTACTGGAGAAGACTACTACTGTATATTCGTAGGGGGACCTGTTTATGGATTGAACGAGATTGCTTGATAGGCCTATTGAAGTAAAGAAAAGGGGAAGAACCAATGTATATAAATATCATGCATCTATATGCGCTTTGTCACGAGCTGGATTTGAACCAACACCGCTGGGGAAAAGCAAGCCATGCCTACGTTCAAGAATGATGGCGAGACAGCAGCGTTGTTCATATTCAATCAGGTCATAGCTAGGTTCGGAGTGCCAAAACAAATCGTCACGGATCATGGCTCTCATTTTGAAAAGACCATGATGAAGGAACTATCTGCCAAACTTGGATTTCGACAAGAGCAGTCGTCTCCATACTACCCTCAGTCTAATGGGCAAGTTGAAGCGGTAAACAAGGTTCTCAAAACAGAGGACTTTTAACAAAAAGAAAACCAACTGGCATCTAATGTTGTTTCCGGCATTATGGGCCTATCGAACCTTGGTCAAAACGGCTACAGGCTTTACTCCTTTCCAATTGGTTCACGGAGTGGAGGCCATCTTACCCATTGAATGTGAAATACCTTCCTTGAAACTAGCAATAGAGCTCCTGCCTGAAACCACCCCTGAAGAGGAACGTCTCGTTCATTTAAAACAACTGGATGAACACCGCAGAGATGCGGCTACTATAAACGAGGCACATAAGAAACGTGTTAAGACACAATATGACAAGGTTTTTATACCTCGAACTTTCTCTGAAGGAGACTTGGTATTGGTTTATGACCAGGACAAAGATGAGCTGGGGGCAGGAAAATTTTTGTCTATGTGGCTAGGTCCTTACATAGTGAGACGAGTCCTAGGAAAAGGAGCCTATGAATTAGAAGATTATGAAGGGAACGCTCTAGAGAGGCCCAGAAAAGGGCTGTATTTGAAGAGGTATTATGCCTAGGCAGCAATGCCCGGGCGATGTATTAAAAACAAATAAAGTCGAGCGTGGAGTCAACACTTGTTTCCACCCTTTCTCATAATAGTGGGGAATCCCGATCTATTAACCACTCCCGATACCTCTTCGCGCTCCCACCCAACTCTAATATTATAAATGGCATGGTTTGCAATCCGCGGCTTATAACTCAGCTTTCTCATTTCTCACATCTTCGTCCAGTCACCTTGGCAGACGAATGATCCAGATAAGGTATCAATTTGAGCACATCAGCCTTTACTTTATCCTAGACCAACCTTCTGGTCTGAATCATATAATTCTGATGACCAGGCCACTTGTCGAACTCATGGTTAGGGTTCCCGTCCCATCGACCTAACTCAGTGAGTCATGGTACCCAACCTACCTAACTCATCTATTCTGGGAGCATGGTACCCATCTCTCACCTACTTATCTACCCTAGCTCCAATTCAGGTCATATCTTAATTACTGGTTGAGAGGCCTCCACTCACCTATGATTGAAGGTGCTCGACCAACCTACCTAAGCAGCGATTCAAGCCTCCCTACGCTCCACCTCCTAGTGATGCCCCCCGGCCTACCTTTAGCAGTGATTCTCAGTCTTTCCTAGGACAGTAGCTCTACGGGCCTTCTCCTCTCTTTACAGTCGAGATACCGCCTTTCTTCGTTCAACCCATGCTATAAGTCTCCTTCTTTGTCATCAAGTGCCAAGAACCGGCGAATGAAGGCTCCGTGGCGGCATCGGAGCAGCCAATAAGCTAATCCGTTCCCAGTGACCCATCTAATTGATTCGATCCAGTGCAGAAAGAAGAAAGTGAGCGGCTATAGATAATTTTTTTCTTAGGGCGACGGAATATGTCTTTATTGAATATGGTGTTCCAGCCGAGACGATGAATGGTAGTTTCCTTTCTCTGTAGAGGTCAAGATACGATGTAACCTTCAGGAAAAAGCTAATTGTTGTCCTCCGGAGGTCGACTAACGCTTATTAAACACGTTCTAGTCTTCCGATGCATATGTAAAAAGGTTTTTCCTTAATTAGCCGGCCTACACTTCGGCTACTAATAAGGGGATAAGACCTTAAACTAGATTGGAGATGATCCCTTCTCTCCAGTGAGTGCAGTGAAGGGCTACCCGCCCGGTTTACTTATGGCATCATCGACTTGCTTTTCAATCTAAGCGATTTCATAACCAGAAAGAAAGACCTCTCTTTCGGGATCAGCCCCGTCCCTAGATGTAGTAGGCAACCTTTCTTTCTCGCCCTTCTTCCATTCCAGCTTTTTCCAAAGAAAAGAAAGGGCTAATAGAGTTGCGCTTTCT